TATCAAAAATGATTCAGTTTCTACCATTATTATGCTATTCCATATTCCAATCTACTTGAATACCAGAAAACGAAAGGTATTCTTCATTTCATCTTTTCGCTGAGAGAAAGAAATAAAAATAAGAAACAATATAGAGTCGTTTTTTAGCACTTACCCCCTTAATTATTATTAATTTATTAATATGAATATGGATTCCATTGGTTAAAAAATGCTTCACAAATTACCTATTTTTTCGTCGAATTCGTAGAATACAATGGGGAAGTGTATAATTATGATGAAAAGGCTTGGGTTGTATTTATGAAACATTAAACACGTGCAGATATACCTAATCTATATATCCGTCTTCTCTTTTATTGCTCTCCTATTCACGGCAGTATGGGTCGTGCTCTATCAAAAGACAATTTCTATTCAATGAAAATTGAAGCAAAATAATTTCTTGACAATTCCCTTTATTTATAGGCAACATACTATAAATATAAATAAGATATCCTATTTGGTATCTGTGTAACAATTTCCGTTCTGGGGTTTACATATACTTATAATTTTTGTTATAATGGAAATTGAGAAGGATTTTTGATTCAAAAGAATCAATACTGATTAAGTATGTATCAATTTGTATTTTCTTATGTCATTAGGCAAACCAAATTTGAGATTCAAATCCAAGAATCATTCAGGAATTCTCAGTCAACGAATAGTTAATGGTTCCCATTTGTCATAAATTTTGGCTTTTTTGAATGAAAATATACATTTTATTTTTCAATAGAAAAGTGAGGGGAAGTTTTTTGGCATTGTGTGTTTTGAGATACTATACAATCAATCGAAGGGGTGGCTCAAATACAATCAAAAGGGGAAAAAGGATTTCTTTTCTAATTTTTAAAAATTTAGAAAAAGGATTAAAAAAAGGATGCAAGTACAATAAACTAAAGTTTAGTAATCCAACCCAAAGGGGGAAAATTTTCTCCTATCGTTTTGGCGGCATGGCCGAGTGGTAAGGCGGGGGACTGCAAATCCTTTTTCCCCAGTTCAAATCCGGGTGCCGCCTCATCAACAAAAGAATCGAAATCTCTTATTCTGTTCTGCTGATATAACTCACCCAATTTTTCCCCAGCAGAACAGAAGAAGGGGACTGTTGATACTTGGTTGATTCTAAACATCTGTTCTGGGGATTTTGTAAAAAATTGGAAATCTTTGAATCTAAAATTCAAAGAAAGATTATAATGGGCGAAGCAAGACTTCCCGATTCCCTTCTACTGCTAATGTAATGTCTACTGATTGGGTCTTGAATTCCATTGGATAGTCGGCGGAGAATTTAACTACTAGTTGTGGAAAGCCCTTTCTATACTGTAATCTACATATATAGACTCGCGAGAATCTCTGAGTGTTCAGGCATTCAATCACTATTAGATTGAGATTGGATGGATAATTTACTTTTTTATAGAAAAAAAAAAAAAAAAAGAATTTTTTTGAAACCCCTCGTCAAGAGTCTAATATACTATCTCCCAACTGCTTCAGAGAGACAATCGAGAAGGGGTACGGATTAGATCAAATTAGGAAATAGAAGTATGTAATAGATAGCAATTTCTCTATTTTTACTTATGAAGGGCAACAAAAAAGGAATGGGCCCTCTTATTTTATTATGTTCCATTAGTAACATTCCCTTGTGGTGTCATTGTGTATTTTACTTGTCTTTAGTCTTTCCCGATTAGAAAAGGAATTTTTTAGAAATGGATTTATTTGATTGGTTCATCAATAGTGTTCGGGCAGAATCCCTTTTTGACTCTGGACCATTGATTCCACTATTATTAGTGAGCAATAATGGAATAATTCTATCATAGAGATAAGGGACATAATTCACATGGATATAGTAAGTCTCGCTTGGGCTGCTTTAATGGTAGTCTTTACATTTTCCCTTTCACTCGTAGTATGGGGAAGAAGTGGACTTTAGAAGCACTACTAATTTAGTTGAGGAATGAAACCGTATCAATTGTTTTATAGATCGTTCTGCAACGCATTTTTTTATTTGAATTGAAATAATTTTCAAATAAAAAGATCTTCATTTCAAAATTCCATTGGATTCTAGTGGAAAAATTTATTCTATAACAGTAAAACAATTATTTCAGATTGATCGGAATAAATAGATGTATCAAAGAAATAGAATTGGGTCCTACGTCAATTCCATATATGGAATTGATAACTACATATATTGAAGATAGAAGCCAATATTATATTACAAATTGATTATAAAGTCAAGTACAACTTTATACACTACAATAAGACTGAGTATGGTAAGAAAGAAATTTCTTTCTTACCATACTCTCGGATATCATAGAATACCGCCGATTATAGCCCGTTGATTTCACTTAAGACGCAAAAATGGAATCCTTTTCATTTGATTTCTTCAACCATTGATAAGAACTCAGAAGTCAAGTTTCATTTAAAGTAATTAATCATTTTGACTGACTGTTTTTACGTAAATGATAAGTAGAAAAGCAGTAGGAATTAAAATGAACAGTGCAGTAGCAATAAATGCAAGAATATTTACTTCCATAATCTCATCGTTTTTTTTTATTTCACAATAACTCGGGATTTAATCCCATAGAGATGATAAATCTTTCACCTGTCAATTCAATGAATGCATTACCTATCGATGATCTTGAATCGGATCAAAATCATGAATAACAATATCTGAGCTATTAAATTAATTCGTCGTCGAGAATTGAATAGTATAACATACGAAGATCTTTTATCCATACCGAATCCAAGATTGGATTCCCGGCCCAATCCAAAATTCCTTTATTTATCCTTCTTTTCTGTTCTTTCTTTTCTATAACCTACCTTAGGTCTTCCTTGTAGAACCATCAAATGAAGTATCATCTAACCACCCGTCCGTTTCCATTAACTACAAAACCCCAACAAACAATACAAGCGAAGTGGAAAAAGAGAGGAATTAGGTTCTAAACGCCTTTTTTTAATGATCCAATTTTCTTTGGAAGACAAAGAAGTATGATAAAGAGGAGTCGCGGGAGAAAAGATGGAATATTCTATCAACTTCTTTAGTTATTTTCATTTTAGTTTAGTTTAGGGTTTGTTCTTTCTTCGACAGAATCCTGAAAAAAAAGGGGGGAAACCCCTTCGGAATTAAATTATGCTCCCTGTCCCTTCTTTCACAGAAAATGGAGAGGCGAATTGATATTGGATCCGTCGGGACTGACGGGGCTCGAACCCGCAACAGCCGCCTTGACAGGGCGGTGCTCTGGCCAATTGAACTACAATCCCAGGGAAATAAGAAGGGATCTAGCAGAAAATTTGGATTCTTTTTTATTCCCTCGTATCAGGTATTTCTTAAGAACAAGAGGGTTCTACCATCTGATGGTAGATTGGCCAATTGTTGGGCCGAGCTGGATTTGAACCAGCGTAGACGTATTGCCAACGAATTTACAGTCCGTCCCCATTAACCACTCGGGCATCGACCCAGGTCGAATAAATTTTAAGCGTTCCATAATCAACTTCCTTTCGTAGTACCAAACCTCCCCCACCCCCAGGGAAACTTGAATTCCCGTTGTCTCCTTGAAAGAGAGAAGTCCTAACCGCTAGACGATAGGGGCGGTAGGACGTGAAATTGCTACTATTTTTGGGGTCGAATCGGTGCAATTGCTGCTTACTTAGGATGTGAAATTGCTACTATTTTTGCTATTTTTATTCGTTAGATTCCTATTTTTTTGAATAATAAGAGAACTTTTTTCCCTATTCAATTTCATTAGATTGATTGGGGAAAGAAATCTAGAAGAAAGGGATTGAGATTCTATTTCTTACAGTTTAATTGTTAAGATGAGATATCCCTATCTCTATCTCACACGAAGCTAGAAAATTTCAAAAAGAGAAATCTGGGAATGGGGAATCACGAAGTTCTCGAAAATGGTTTTTCTCTAAGAATTGAGTTCAAGGACAAGTAGAATATATTCATCACATGATTCGATCAAATATCTTTCTATAGCGAATTGGGGGGATCCGTTCAATAAAAGAAAAGCAATTAGGATCGGTTTTAAAATTGCATTTTAGCCTAAAATTGCTAGTTTAAAAATAAGTCACTAGCCATTATGAGTTTATTGCATGTACTTATCTATATATATATAATATATATAGATATTTTTTATATATAGATATTTTTTATACAGTGACCCGTTCAGGAATTCAATCAAACAAGCCCTTTTAACTCAGTGGTAGAGTAACGCCATGGTAAGGCGTAAGTCATCGGTTCAAATCCGATAAGGGGCTTTGTATTTTTTTCAGTCGTAGTATTCATATTTGAAAGAAGAATAGCGATATTATTATTATTAATAATAATAGTAACCAACTGTATAATAATACCTTATCATTCTAATGAGTTATAGTATATTAGTTATAGTTATCACGAATAATGATAAGTCATCTGTTGAATCACCAAATATTCCTATTTTCAATTAGGCCAATGAAATCCATTGTAAAGATTAGAAATCAATAAAAGAAAAATAAGTGGACCTGACCCATTGAATCATGACTATATCCGCTATTCTGATATTCAAATTCAATAGAGATGAAATTGGAACAAGTTGACCCCCTTATTTTCATTTCTTTGGACTCCGCAAGAATTTGTCGATATTTCCAATTCAATCGTCTTGTTCCTAGATGTTCTATAGGAATAAATTGTCATTTCGTTCCTCCACAGAGAACCATTTATTCTAAGTCACAAGATAAGAAAAATTTTCACTATCTTTCTTTGATTACAGATCAAGATTAATTTATATCTATATAATATTTCTATATTTAGATTTATAGCTATCAGATCGCGGCTTGATGTACCAAAAATTTCCATTTCGTTGCATCCGAGATTTTTGTTCCGACAATCGTATGAAGAATGGATGCGAGAAAAATACTCTCATTTCCAGTCTCCTATTTATTTTATTGAATATTGTTATTGTATTGAGTATTGAAGTGAAGTAAAAAATTGGAAACTCTTTCTT